AGTCATGTCAGGAGTTAAGGGGGGGGGGATGCAAATTGATACCCCAAAAAATACTCCTAGTGACTTTCCTGTTTCCGGGGGGTTTGCAGGAATGATAGTCATGTCAGGAGTTAAGGGGGGGGGGGGGTTTACGCAAAGAAACCGTAAGGAATCCCAGAGGGGGCTCTCTTAGGGAAGTTAGGAGTAATTACCACTACTTATGCACATGATATCCTAATATGTGGTTCTTTGTAATATATCTTTTCACCATTCATACTATGCGCCTGTCGGCAAGAAAAATGTACACGCTTGTCTGTTATTCCCGTGTGCACTCTGAAATGCAAGGTGAAAGGAAAGAGAAAAAGAGAACCAGTAGCGCGATGGAAAGAACGCCCGGCTTGGTGGGTAACGAGGAGTATGTACTCCACCAATAACTTATGTAAGCGTCGATGAAAGTGTGAGGAATAATATCAATATATGGCCCTGAAGTAGGAACCAAATGCCAGGAATAATTCACCGTGTGCGACCCCCACAATAGTTGTCCCTCACCTTCAATAACCGTGATCACCTAGTTATCAACTGATGCGATTCTCTTATTACATTAAGATTTTGAGGTATGACGAGATGTTGGGTAAAGGTATAACTTAACTTATGAGTATATGTGTTCGGTCTTAAATTTCGCCTGTCCAAGATTTAATTTAATGTTAGATAAATCTATAGATGCTTTATGTAACCCTTAGTGTTATGGTGATATATGAATGTGTAAATCCTATGTATGTTGATTAAACATATATGTACTTGAATGCCCCTTATATGGTTAATATAAATGTATGGTGTTAATACATACGGGTATTTAAGCGCATTACACGCTTAAAAGCCCTTATAAGCTTTTAAAAGCTCATAAAAGCTCATAAAAGCTCATAAAAGCTCATAAAAGCTCATAAAAGCTCATAAAAGCTCATAAAAGCTCATAAAAGCTCATAAAAGCTCATAAAAGCTCATAAAAGCTCATAAAAGCTCTTACAAAGAATAGTTTAGCTTAGAATCCTAGCTTTGGGAGTTAGGGGCGGGAGTTAGAGTCTCCCTTCTTTGAGCGGTGGGGGGGATTTTAACCTCCGGCGTCCGGTTTACAAGACCGGCGCTCTGGCGCTGAGCTACCACTGCAGGCTAATCCTAAGGCTTTATTTTCTGCTCACCCGGCTAGTGGGACTAGAATGAGGAACAGCACGAAGTAAAGGAGAGAGGCGACTTGGCCAATGATAATGAACGGGTGTTCGACGGGCATTCCTCCAATCCAAGTGAGGATGGCAACGTCTGCAATTAAGGTTCAAAACAGGAACTGTGAGAGGGGTCGGAATGTGATGCCTCGCTGTTTGGATGTGTGTAGAATAGGAACCACCATTAGTACAAGGATTGAGGCTAGGAGGGCTAACACTCCCCCCAGCTTGTTAGGAATAGATCGTAAAATTGCGTAGGCAAACAGGAAGTACCACTCGGGCTTAATGTGTGGGGGTGTTACTAAGGGGTTTGCAGGTGTAAAATTGTCAGGGTCGCCTAAGAGATTAGGGGAGAATAAAGCAAGGGCTGTTAAAGCAATGAGGAGAATGGCAGCTCCCAGGAGGTCTTTGTAGGAAAAATAGGGGTGGAAGGACACTTTATCGGCGTCCGAGTTTAGGCCTAGGGGGTTATTCGATCCTGTCTCATGAAGGAAAAGGACGTGAATAAGGGTGGCCCCCGCAATTACGAAGGGAAAAAGAAAATGGAATGCGAAGAAACGAGTGAGGGTGGCGTTGTCCACGGAGAATCCCCCTCAGATTCACTGAACAAGGGTATTACCCACGAAGGGTACGGCAGATAGGAGGTTAGTAATAACTGTAGCCCCTCAGAAGGACATTTGTCCCCAGGGCAGGACATAGCCAACAAAAGCGGTTATCATCACAAGTAGAAGAAGAATAACTCCAACATTTCAAGTTTCTTTGTAGAGATATGACCCGTAGTACAGGCCCCGGCCAATGTGGAGATAGATACAGATAAAGAAGAAGGATGCTCCATTGGCATGAATATTACGAATAAGCCAGCCGTAGTTTACATCTCGGCAGATGTGAGCCACAGACGAGAAAGCTGTGGCGATATCTGCGGTGTAATGCATGGCCAGGAAAAGTCCTGTTAGGATCTGGGTGACTAAACAAAGGCCCAGAAGGGAACCAAAGTTCCATCATACTGAGATATTTGAGGGGGCGGGGAGGTCAACAAGTGTGTTGTTTGCAATTTTTAGTAGTGGGTGGGTTTTTCGGAGGCTTGCCATTAAAGGTTCTTGTAGTTGAATAACAACGGTGGTTTTTCAAGTCACTAGTCCTGGTTAAAGTCCTGGCAGGAATTATGACCTATATTATGTCTTTGTTTTTGATGGGGTTGGTGTTGGGCTTAGTGGCAGTAGCTTCTAATCCTTCTCCTTATTTTGCTGCTTTAGGCTTGGTGGGGGTAGCGGGCATGGGGTGTGGCGTGTTAGTCAACTATGGGGGCCCATTTTTATCCTTAGTCTTATTTTTAATCTATTTGGGGGGAATGCTTGTGGTATTTGCGTATTCGGCGGCTCTTGCCGCCGAGCCCTACCCTGAGACCTGAGGAAGTCGTCCTGTTGTGGCTTATATAGCTGCGTATGCGCTTGGGGCAGTGCTTGTGTCAAGTAAATTTTGAGGGGGGTGGGACGAGTTTTCCTGGGTGCCAGGGGATGAGCTCGAGGAATTTTCTGTTTTTCGGGGGGATATTGGAGGAGTGGCTCTAATATATTCAGCTGGAGGGGGGATGTTAGTCATCAGTGCTTGAGTCCTGCTGCTCACACTTTTTGTTGTGTTAGAGTTAACTCGGGGTTTAAGCCGCGGGACTCTGCGAGCTGTCTAGTTGGCAAATACAAGGGTGGTTAGGGTAAGTGTCAATAGAAATAGGGACAGGTAAGTCTTGATCATGCCCTGTTGCGTGTTGCTTGTGGTTGTGATGAGAGGGGTGTTGAAGGTGGCCACTGCTTTGGGGCCGGACTTTTCTAGTCATGTCTGATCAACTATTTGACTTGCAATTGTTTGACCGAGTACTAAGTTGAGTTTGGGGGAAATACGGTGGATGATTGTTGGAAAAAACCCCAGCATGTTAGAAAAGTGGTGAGTCACCAGATAAGGGTTTGGTTTAAACTGTTTGTTCGTAAGCGAGGCTAGCTCTAGGGCGAGTAGCAGGCCTCCAATGGTAACGATTAGGGCAGCAAGTTTAAGTAGAGGGGTTATAGTTATAACAGGTGTCTTTAGGGGGATAATATTGGAGGTAAGCAGAAAACCGGCGATGATGCTACCTCAGGCCAATCGCTTAATAGGGTTAATAACCGCGGGGTTATTTTCATTGACAGGGGATAACGGGTTGAATCGAGGATGGCCTATGGAAACAAAATACACAACACGCAGGCTGTAGATGGCGGTGAATGAGGTGGCCAGGAGAGTTAGGACTAGGGCCCAGGCGTTCAAGTAGGATGTGTTTAATGCCTCAATAATCGCATCTTTTGAGAAAAACCCAGCCAAAAAGGGGGTGCCGGTTAGAGCTAGGCTGCCAATAGTTAAACAGGAGGAGGTAAAAGGGGTAAGATGATGTATTCCTCCTATTTTGCGAATATCCTGCTCATCGTTGAGGCTGTGAATAATGGAGCCAGAGCAGAGAAAAAGCATTGCTTTGAAGAAAGCGTGAGTACAAATGTGCAGGAATGCTAACTGCGGTTGATTAAGCCCTAGGGTTACCATTATTAATCCTAGTTGACTTGATGTTGAGAATGCAACAATTTTTTTGATGTCGTTTTGTGTCAGGGCGCAAGTAGCTGTAAATAAGGTTGTAAGGGCGCCTAAGCATAGACAGACAGTGAGGGCGGTAGCATTTTCTGCCATTAGGGGGCTCATGCGAATTAAGAGAAAAATGCCTGCAACCACTATTGTGCTTGAGTGTAGTAGGGCAGATACCGGCGTAGGACCTTCCATAGCGGACGGAAGCCACGGGTGGAGTCCGAACTGAGCGGATTTTCCCGTAGCTGCAACAATTAGTCCTAGGAGGGGGAAGGTGAGGTCTGAGTCTTTAGCGGTCACAAATAGCTGTTGCATCTCTCAGGAGTTTAGGTTCACTGCTATTCATGCTATAGCAAAGACTAGGCCGATATCCCCCACTCGGTTGTACACAACCGCTTGAAGGGCTGCTGTGTTTGCATCAGCCCGTCCGTACCACCAACCGATTAGAAGGAAGGACATAATGCCGACTCCTTCTCACCCAATGAATAGTTGAAAGAGGTTGTTTGCTGTGACCAGGACGATCATAGCGATAAGAAAAATTAAGAGGTACTTGAAAAATCGGTTTATGAAGGGGTCAGCGTGTATGTACCAGGAGGCAAACTCTAAAATAGATCAGGTTACATACAGGGCAATAGGGGTAAAGACGATAGAATAGTGGTCAAACTTAAAGCTGATATTAATATCAAATATGAGGGTATTAATTCAGCTTCACGAGGTAACAATTATCTCGGCCCCCTCATTGATAAAGATAAAAAGGGGTAGTAGGCTAACAAGAAAAGCCAGTTTAACTGCGGCTTTAACGTGGGATAGGGCCCAGTCATGTTCTCGGGGGTTTGGGTTTAGAGTGGTTAGGATCGGGAGTGTGAGTAGTGTAAAAATAATAATCAAGCTAGAGGTCATCATGAGGGAGGTTGGGTGCATAGCTTCTACTTGGATTTGCACCAAGAGTTTTTGGTTCCTAAGACCAATGGATGCGCTGTTATCCTTTAGAAGCGAGGGCGAGTGAGCCTTGGGGTTCAACCAAGGTTGCGTAGATTAGCAGTCTCCGTTGCTGGCGAGCCTCTCTCGGTGGGTAAGGGGGATTTAACCTCTGTTTTTAGAATCACAATCTAATGTTTTCGTTAAACTATACCTACAGTATGTTCATCCCCAGATTAGCTCTGGTTTGAGCACCAGGAGAATCAGAGGAAGTAGGTGGAGGGCCATGAGTAAGTGTTCTCGAGAGTGAGAGGGCTCCAGCGCAATAAGGTGGGAGGGGATGTTTCCTCGTTGGGTTATAAGGAATATGTAAAGGGTGTAGCTTGCGGTAATAAGCATCCCGGCCCCGGTTAATGCAAGGGTTCATCAGGATCAGTTGAATAAGGAGGTGACAATTATCAGCTCGCCCATAAGATTAGGGAGAGGTGGAAGGGCCAGGTTGGCTAGGCTGGCAGTAAATCACCAGGCTGTCATTAGGGGAAGCACCATTTGCAGGCCCCGCGCCAGGAGCATTGTTCGGCTGTGAGTACGCTCGTAGTTTGTGTTAGCTAGACAGAAAAGGGCGGAAGATGTAAGTCCGTGGGCAATTATCAAAATAAGAGCCCCCGAGAAACCCCAAGGAGTTTGGATAAGAATGCCCCCTACTACTAAACCTATGTGGCTAACCGAGGAGTAGGCGATAAGGGACTTTAGGTCCGTTTGACGTAAGCAAATGGACCCCGTTATGATTACCCCTCATAGTGCAAGAATAATAAATGGGTAGCTAAGGTCTTTAGTGAGGGGCTCAAGAACAGCTACAACTCGTATCATGCCGTAGCCCCCTAGCTTGAGGAGAACGGCTGCAAGGATTATAGAACCTGCGACGGGTGCTTCTACATGGGCTTTGGGCAGTCAGAGATGAGCTCCATACAAAGGCATTTTTACTAGAAAGGCCATAAGACAACCGGCCCACCAGAGCTTATCTGCCATCGAAGTAAGTTGGAGGGGGTCTGAGAATTGTAGGGTAAGTAATGAAAGGGTGCCCGTGTTGTTCTGTAAAAGAAGAAGCGCAACTAGCAGGGGTAGAGACCCTGCTAGGGTATAAAACAGAAAATAAACACCGGCGTTGAGCCGTTCTGTTTGGTTGCCTCAACGGGTGATAATAATCAGTGTTGGAATCAAAGTGGCCTCAAACATGACGTAGAATATGATGACCTCAGTAGCGCTGAAGGCCAAAATAAGGAAAAACTGAAGAGACGTTAGAAGTGTAATGTATATTCGTTGGCGCCCGAGGGGTTCTAAAGCCGTGTGGTTTTGACTTGCAAGGATTATTAGGGGGAGTAGCCAGCAAGTAAGGACAAGAAGGGGGGTTGACAGAGGATCTGTTGCTATGTAAAGGCCTAGATTTGACCAACCAGTTTCGGATGCATTCTTGAACCAAGCCAGGCTAACTAGTGCGATTAGTAGGCTGTGGGCAAGGGCGGTCGGCCAAAGTCACTTAGCGGGGGTGGCCCATGCTGTGGGGACAAGCATAAGTGTTGGAATAAGAATTTTTAGCATTTTAAAAGATTGAGGCTTTGGAGCCGATCGGTCCCGTGGGTCCGGGAGGTGGCTACTAGAAGGGCAAGTCCTGCACTTGCTTCGCAGGCTGAGAATGCCAGAAGAAGTATAGGGGCTGCTGAAAAGTTCGTAGAGTCTAATTGCAGCGTTCACAGGGAAAGTGCAATAAACAAAGAAAGCATTATTCCTTCTAAACACAGAAGGGCTGAGAGAAGGTGGGTACGGTGGAATGCCAGGCCTGTTAGGCCCAGGATGAAGGCAGAAGAAAAAGCAAAGTGAGCAGGGGTCATTAGGCAATTATGGGCTTTAACCACAAGTTTTTGAGCCGAAATCAAATGTTTTTCTTAGACTAATTACCTATTCAGCCCACTCTAGGCCACCTTGTAATCACTCGTAGATAAGACCGAGGGTTAGGAGAGCTAGGACGACTGAGGCCCAGATAAATGTCATTAATGGGGCTGCAAGCTGATCGCCTCATGGAAGGGGTAGGAGGAGGGCGATTTCTAGATCAAAGAGAAGAAAGAGGATAGCCACAAGAAAAAAGCGAAGAGAAAAGGGAAGACGGGCCGAGCCTAAGGGGTCAAACCCGCATTCGTAGGGGGACAACTTTTCGTGGTCTGGCGTCATTTGGGGTAGTCAGAAGGATACGAGGGCTAGGATGACGGGCAGAATTGTGGTAATAACAATGATAGTTGCAATTAAATTCATTATCTTTCCTTGGACTTTAACCAAGACCGGGTGATTGGAAGTCACTTATACTTATTTAATACTAGAAAGACTAGGAACCTCATCAGTAGATAGAGATGTAAAGGAAGAGTCAGACAACGTCTACGAAGTGCCAGTACCATGCGGCTGCTTCGAACCCAAAGTGGTGCTCAGATGTAAAATGGTATTGAACTTGGCGGAGCAGGCAGATGGCCAAGAATGTTGAGCCAATAATTACATGAAGTCCGTGAAAGCCAGTGGCTACAAAAAAGGTAGCGCCATAAACACCGTCTGCAATGGTGAACGGGGCTTCGTAGTACTCTATGGCTTGCAGGAATGTGAAGTAAAAGCCTAGAAGGATGGTTAGGGCAAGGGATTGAATAGCTTGTTTGCGCTCCCCCTCCATGATACTGTGGTGGGCTCATGTGACAGTGACCCCAGAGGCAAGGAGGACGGCGGTGTTCAAGAGGGGTACTTCAAAGGGGTCGAGAGGGGTGATACCTGTAGGGGGCCAGCAGCCTCCTAGCTCGGGAGAGGGGGCTAAGCTTGAGTGGTAAAATGCTCAGAAGAACCCTAGGAAAAAGAAGACCTCTGAGGTAATAAATAGAATTATCCCGTAGCGGAGCCCTTTTTGCACGGGGGGTGTGTGGTGGCCTTGAAATGTCCCTTCTCGGATGATATCCCGTCATCACTGATACATTGTTAAGATAAGTAGGGCTATTCCAAGGCCCATAAGTGTTGTTGAGTGGAAGTGGAATCAGACTGCAAGGCCGGATGTTATTAGCAGGGCGGCTACCGCGCCTGTAAGAGGTCATGGGCTAGGGTCAACTATATGATATGCATGTGCTTGATGGGCCATTAGACGTTTTCTTGTAGATAGAGGGATAGAAGAAGGACAAACACGTAGGCTTGAATTATAGCTACTGCAATTTCTAGCAGTGTTAAAAGAACTAGCACTGCTGATGTTACAATAGCCACTGCGGGCATTAAGGGTAGAAGAAGGAAAGCGGCCGTGGCTATGAGTTGAATTAGTAGGTGGCCTGCAGTAAGATTAGCTGTGAGTCGGACACCTAGAGCAAGGGGGCGAATTAATAGGCTGATTGTTTCGATGATAATAAGTACAGGGATGAGAGGGCCGGGGGTGCCTTCTGGTAGAATATGGCCTAGGGCATGTGTGGGCTTATTTCGTATCCCGATAATGACTGTTGCCAGTCAGAGGGGGACCGCTAGTCCCAGGTTAATGGACAGCTGAGTGGTTGGGGTAAAAGTGTATGGAATAAGGCCCAATATATTAAGTGTGATTAAGAAAATTATTAGTGAGGTTAGCAGCGCGGCTCATTTATGACCCCCCATATTTAGCGGGAGAAGAAGTTGATGAGTAAAGCGGTTAATAAATCAGCCTTGTATGGCCAGAAGGCGGTTATTTAATCATCGAGCGGAAGGCTTAGGGTACAAGAGTCAGGGTAGTGAAAGGGCTAGGGCTATAAGGGGAATTCCTATAAGTGTGGGGCTCATAAATTGGTCAAAGAGGCTTAGTGTCATGATCAGGTTCAGGTTTCTGTTTTAGGTTTATCGGTGCTTTGGGATGTTGGCTCATTAGGGTAAGTGTGGGCCAAGACTTTTGTTGGAACAACAATTAAAAAAATTAGTCATGTAAATACTAGAATAGCAAATCACGGCGCGGGGTTGAGCTGAGGCATGTCGCTAGGGGTGGTTGGGAGCCACCAGTCTTTAGCTTAAAAGGCTAACGCTAGGCCCACTTTAGCTTCTTAGCGAGGCGTCTTCGAGTATTAAAGAGGATCAGTTTTCAAAGTGTTCTAGAGGAACTGCCTCAACTACGATGGGTATAAAGCTGTGGTTCGCGCCGCAAATTTCGGAACACTGCCCGTAGAAGACTCCAGGTCGGGATGCAATAAAGGCTGTTTGGTTTAGGCGTCCTGGGACTGCGTCTATTTTGACCCCTAAGGCGGGCACTGCTCATGAGTGAAGGACGTCTTCGGCGGAGACTAATACGCGGATCGGTGACTCTACGGGGATGACTATACGGTGGTCAGCTTCTAGGAGGCGAAACTGACCTGGGGTAAGATCTTGGGTTGGGATCATGTACGAGTCGAATCCTAGGTCTTCATAGTCTGTATACTCGTAGCTTCAATATCATTGATGACCCATGGCTTTAATTGTTAGGTGTGGGTCGTTAATTTCATCTATGAGGTAGAGAATGCGAAGGGAGGGTAGGGCGATTAGAATAAGGATAATTGCAGGCAAGACTGTTCAAATAATTTCGATCTCCTGGGAATCTAGGATGTACTTGTTAGTCAGTTTTGTGGAAACTATCGCCACAATAATGTAAAGTACTAAAGTGCTGATAAGGAATACAATTATTAGGGCGTGATCATGAAAATGAAGAAGTTCTTCTATTACAGGTGAAGCTGCATCTTGAAATCCTAGTTGTGAGGGATGGGCCATTGAATACAAGATGCGCGGGGGTTTAACCCACAACTCTGCCTTGACAAGGCAGTGTTATATTCATTTTACTAGCATCTTATAAAGAAAGTGACAGAGCGGTTATGTAGCTGGCTTGAAACTAGCCCATGGGGGTTCGACTCCTCCCTTTCTCGTTAGTTGGATTGAACTTGAACAAATGCAGGCTCTTCAAATGTGTGGTAGGGGGGAGGGCAGCCATGTAGCCACTCCACGTTGGTTGAGGTTAGTTCAACTGCAAGTACTTCACGTTTGGCGGCAAAGGCTTCTCAAATAATGAACAAGAACATAATGACTGCAACTAGCGAGATGAGGGAGCCAATAGATGAAACTGTGTTCCAAAGAGTGTAGGCGTCTGGGTAGTCTGAGTATCGCCGAGGTATGCCAGCGAGCCCTAGGAAGTGTTGAGGGAAGAATGTAAGATTAACCCCTACAAATATAATACCGAAATGAATTTTTGTTCAGGTGCTATGCAGGGTATAGCCTGAGAACAGTGGGAATCAATGGACGAAGGCGGCTACAATAGCAAATACGGCACCCATAGACAGAACATAGTGGAAATGGGCTACCACATAGTAGGTGTCGTGAAGAACAATATCGAGCGAGGAGTTGGCTAGAACAATGCCAGTTAGCCCGCCCACTGTAAACAGGAAAATGAAGCCTAAGGCCCAGAGAAGCGGGGTCTCTCATTTAATAGAGCCCCCGTGGAGAGTTGCAAGCCAGCTAAATACTTTAACCCCGGTGGGGATGGCAATAATCATAGTTGCAGACGTAAAGTAAGCCCGGGTGTCCACGTCCATTCCCACTGTAAATATATGGTGTGCTCATACAATAAAGCCTAGTAGGCCAATGGCTATTATAGCTCACACCATGCCCATATAGCCAAAAGGCTCTTTTTTACCTGCGTAGTAGGCGACGATATGTGAAATTATTCCAAAGCCGGGTAGAATAAGAATATAGACCTCTGGGTGCCCAAAGAACCAGAATAGGTGCTGGTAGAGGATCGGGTCTCCCCCTCCCGCGGGGTCAAAGAAAGTAGTGTTTAAGTTCCGGTCTGTGAGAAGCATGGTGATGCCGGCGGCAAGCACGGGCAGCGAAAGAAGAAGGAGCACGGCGGTGATTAATACGGCTCACACAAACAAGGGTGTCTGGTACTGGGAAATGGCCGGGGGTTTTATATTAATGATGGTCGTAATAAAATTAATGGCCCCTAGAATAGAAGAAATACCTGCGAGGTGTAATGAAAAAATTGTTAAGTCAACGGAGGCCCCGGCGTGTGCTAGGTTCCCAGCCAGGGGAGGGTAAACTGTTCACCCCGTCCCAGCCCCAGCTTCTACTCCGGAGGAGGCAAGGAGTAAGAGAAAGGAGGGGGGAAGTAGTCAAAAGCTCATGTTGTTCATTCGAGGGAATGCTATATCGGGGGCACCAATTATGAGAGGTACAAGTCAGTTTCCAAAGCCTCCAATTATAATTGGCATCACTATAAAGAAAATTATTACAAATGCGTGTGCTGTAACGATTACGTTGTAAATCTGGTCGTCCCCGAGGAGTGCGCCAGGTTGGCTTAATTCAGCTCGGATGAGCAAGCTTAGGGCAGTGCCCACTATTCCGGCTCAAGCACCAAATACTAGATAGAGGGTGCCAATGTCTTTGTGATTTGTCGAGAAGAATCAACGTGTGATGGCCACAGGTAGGATGGCTGAGTGCTTAAGCGGTGGATTGTAGCCCCACTGACGGAGGTTAGAGTCCTCTTCTTACCAAGCCCCGAGGTGTTTGACATATTAGATTGCAAATCTTAAGGAGTAGGCTAGCGTCTGCCGGGGCTTTCCCCCGCCTTTTGTCCCCGACAGGCGGGGGAAAGGGTAGATGGATGCTCGCTGGCTTGAGCGCTTAGCTGTTAACTAAGAATTTGTAGGATCGAGGCCTACCCACCTAGAAAGGCTTTAGCTTAATTAAAGTGTCTGTTTTGCATGCAGGAGATGTGGGGTAATATCCCGCAAGTCTTATCAGGGACTGGGAGATTCTCACTCCCGCTTAGGGCTTTGAAGGCCCTTGGTCTAGTACTAACCTAAGTCCCTTAAAGGGCGAGTAGGGTCAGGACTGCCGGGGCTAGTGGGAGTAGCAAAATAGTAGCGGTAGTTGTGATGGCTAGGGGGAGAGAGAATTGTAGGTGCTCGAGCCGCCATGGGGTTGTCCCGGTGATATTGTTGGGGGATATGGTGAGGGCCATGGCGTAGGATAGCCGCAGATAGAAGTAGAGGCTAAGAAGTGCTGACATTGCGGCAATAGTTGCTGTTAGGGCAAGGTCTTGCTTGGTTAGTTCTTGAAGAATAAGCCACTTTGGTATAAAACCGGTCAGCGGGGGAAGACCTCCTAATGAGAGAAGGATTAAAGGGACTAGAGCAGTAAGGGCAGGGGCCTTGGCCCAGGAGCTGGCTAGCATGTTGATATTAGTTGACTTATTTAACTTGAATACAAGGAATGTTGAGAGTGTCATTATAAAGTACGTGAGTAGGGTAAGAAGTGTTAGGGAGGTGGAGAATTGTAAAACAAGGACTATCCAGCCAAGGTGGGCGATGGATGAGTAGGCAAGAATCTTACGGAGTTGTGTTTGGTTTAGACCTCCCCAGCCTCCAACAAGGGCGGATGTTAGGCCCAGTGCAATTAGAATAGTTGAATTAGCAGGTTGAATTTGGGTAAGAATAGCAAAAGGGGCTAGCTTCTGTCAGGTGGAGAGGATAAGTCCGGTAGTAAGATCTAATCCTTGAAGAACTTCTGGGAGCCAGGAGTGAACGGGTGCAAGGCCGACTTTTAGTGCGAGGGCAAGGGTAATCAGCGTAATAGGGAGGGGGTGGGCCATTTGCTGAATGCCTCATTGCCCTGTTAGTCATGCATTGGTGGTGCTGGCAAAAAGAATTATGGCCGCCGCGGTGGCTTGCGTGAGAAAATACTTAGTGGTTGCTTCTACTGCTCGTGGGTGGGGGTGGTGTGCTATTAGGGGAATGATGGCAAGAGTATTCATCTCAAGTCCTATTCATGCCAGGAGCCAGTGTGAACTCGCGAATGTTAGAGTGGTCCCAAGGCCCAGGCCAAAGAGAAGGGCGGCTAAAATGTACGGGTTCATTAGCAAAGGAAGGATTTTAACCAACATGTTTGGGGTATGGGCCCAAAAGCTTAATTAGCTGACTTTACTAGGAAGTGGTGTAGTGGGAGCACTAAGAGTTTTGATCTCTTCAGGTGGGGTTCGAGTCCCTTCTTTCTAAGGAGATGGAGGGACTTTAACCCTCATGGTTCACTCTATCAAAGTGGCCCTTTGCTTCAGGCACAGCCCCTGGGTTACAACTGGGGGGGCAGACCAGCGAATGCAATCGGAAGCGCCAAGTGTCAAATGACCAAGGCTAGGGTTAGGGGGAGAAAGTTCTTTCATACAAGGTGTATGAGCTGATCGTACCGAAATCGCGGGTATGAAGCCCGAACTCAAAGGAATACCACTGAAAGCAGTGCTGCCTTGGTTATAAGGTTTAGGGCAGTAAGTTCAGGAAGGGTTGGGATATGAGAGGCCCCAAGGAAGAGGGTGGCGGAAAGGGTGTTTATAAGTAAAATATTTGAGTATTCTGCAAGGAAAAACAGGGCGAAAGGTCCTCCTGCATACTCGACATTAAAGCCCGAGACTAACTCCGACTCGCCCTCAGTCAAATCAAAAGGGGCTCGGTTGGTCTCCGCGAGGGTGGAAATGTACCACATTGCGGCAAGAGGTCATGCTGGGAGAATTAATCAGATGCTTTCTTGGGCGACGTTAAAGGTTTGTAGCGTAAATCCCCCGGTAAAAATAATAATATTTAAGAGAATAAGTCCTAAGCTAACTTCATAAGAAATTGTTTGAGCTACCGCCCGGAGGGCGCCAATGAGGGCATACTTTGAATTGGAGGCCCACCCTGAGCCCAGAATTGAGTAAACGGCCAAGCTGGATAAAGCTAGGAGGAATAAAATCCCAAGGTTAAGGTCTACGACAGGGTACGGCAGGGGTATGGGGGCTCAGAGAGTCAGGGCTAGTGTCAGAGCAAGTATGGGGGTTAACAGAAATAGGAGGGGGGAGGCGGTTGAAGGGCGAACCGGCTCTTTAACAAAAAGTTTCACGCCGTCCGCAATGGGCTGTAGAAGTCCATAAGGCCCTACAATGTTAGGCCCCTTTCGTAGTTGTATGTAGCCTAGGACCTTCCGTTCAAGAAGGGTCAAAAAGGCGACAGCTAGAAGAACAGGTACGATGAAGGCTAGTGGGTTGATGACATGGGTGATAAGTGTTGAAAGCATAGTTAAGGAGAGGAATTGAACCTCTGTGGAAAGGGCTTAGGCCTTTTGCAATCGCCGGGCTCTGCCACCTCAACATGCCGTTCTCTCCGGCAGGGGGGGCACGCCCTCTTGCCTAGTTTAGTTGTTTTCATTAGGTAGGGGTGAGGCGTACCCAAGGTATAGGCCTCTTCTTTTCGGTCCTTTCGTACTAGAAAAGAACATATCATAGATAGAAACTGACCTGGATTACTCCGGTCTGAACTCAGATCACGTAGGACTTTAATCGTTGAACAAACGAACCCTTAATAGCGGCTGCACCATTAGGATGTCCTGATCCAACATCGAGGTCGTAAACCCCCTTGTCGATATGGGCTCTAAAAGGGGATTGCGCTGTTATCCCTAGAGTAGCTCGGTCCGTTGATCGGCATTGCCGGATCTTATTGGTCAGAAATTCTGTTAACTAGAGCGGCAGCTCTTAGTTGTAGGAGGGAGTACTCCCATTCCACGTGGGGGTTGTTTGTTTCCCCGCGGTCGCCCCAACCAAAGACATTAGGGCAGGCTTCCTTTGGTTTAGTCCGTTATTAAGGAGTGTTTAACATGATCTGCCTTACATCTAAAGCTTCATAGGGTCTTCTCGTCTTATGTTGTCATCCCCGCTTCTGCACGGGGGGATCAATTTCATTGACTTAAAAGAGGAGACAGTTAAGCCCTCGTTATGCCATTCATACAGGTCTCCATTTAAAAGACAAGTGATTGCGCTACCTTCGCACGGTCAAAATACCGCGGCCGTTAAACTTAGAGTCACAGGGCAGGCGGGACCTCTTATTTTTAAGTTTTACAAGAGGCGATGTTTTTGGTAAACAGGCGAGGCTTGGTGTGTTTGCCGAGTTCCTTCTCTTTCTTTTAGTCTTTCCTTAGGGGCACACCTGTGTGGGGATAACGGTCAATTTGTTGAGTGTTCTTCTGGTTGTTTGGTCTGTCACTCAATGCCCTCTTAATTTGGGGCCGTTAAAGGTCGGTGGGTGGTCCGTTCCGATTTACACATGTGCAAGGAGAGAGGCGTAAGCCCTCTTATTACTCATATTAGCAGGGTCGCTCCCATGAGTTTATGGGACGGCCGGGTAAAACTAGGGGGATAAGAGTTTATGATCCTAATAGGGAGGGGGCATTAGTATATCTGAGCTTTAACGCTTTCTAGGGGGATGGCTGCTTTTAGGCCCACCCAAATATGTTCCCTTCAGTAATTATGATCTTTACCCTCCTGGAAAAGTTGTATCTTGATTCAAACGGGCTGTACCCCGTTTGACTAACTCTCTCGGCTTCTTAAGGTATCGGAAGTGGGTGATACTAAGGTGAATAAAGAATCCGTGAGGCTGAACTTCTGTCCAATTCCCCGGCAACCAGCTATAACTAAGTTCGGTAGGTCTGTCACCTCTACTCAAAGCTCTTCCCACTCTTTTGCCACAGAGACGGGTTTGCCCTATTAATAGGCTGTCTTGGAGTAGCTCACTTAGTTTCGGGTTGTCAAACTAAAGCACGCTTTGCTTGGTGCACACTGGCTAAATCATGATGCAAAAGGTACGAGGTATAATCTCTGCTTTCTTAGGCTTTACTGAGTTGTTTCATTTCTCTTTCAGCGTTCCCTTGCGGTACTTTTTCTATTGCTCTACAGTCCCTTTTCTGTCGCACATACTAAGGGGGAAAAATGGTTTGTTTTATACAAGATTAGTGTATTTGGGGGTATAAATATTGATTTGTTGTTTTTGGGCTTGGGGGCTAGCTGTTGGGCATCAGGGGGCTCCGATTTGCACGGGGGACTTCTCAGTGTAAGGGAGACGCTTTTCTATCTTAGCTACACTCTGATTTTTCCAAGTGCACCTTCCGGTACGCTTACCATGTTACGACTTGCCTCCCCTTCGCGATTTTAAGGTTTTAGTTACTTTAGTTAGTAGGCTCGGGGAGAGTGACGGGCGGTGTGTGCGCGCTTCAGGGCCAGTTTCAGTGGGGCGCTCTAATCCCCACTTACTGCTAAATCCTCCTTCAGATGTACATTTCAGTACATCATTCGTATTTCCTGCGGTAGGAAATGTAGCCCATTTCTTCCCTCCCCATACGCTACACCTCGACCTGACGTTTTAGGTTGTACCAATCTTGCTTACTATTTAACCTTCACAGGGTAAGCTGACGACGGCGGTATATAGGCGGGGAAAACAAGAGGAGGTGAGGTTGAACGGGGGTTATCGGTTCCAGAACAGGCTCCTCTAGGTGGATCTAAAGCACCGCCAAGTCCTTTGGGTTTCAAGCTGATGCTCGTAGTTCCCAGGCGGGTAGTTAATGTATTGTGCTACCGATGTTTACGGCTAGGCATAGTGGGGTATCTAATCCCAGTTTGTGTCTTAGCTTTCGTGGGCTCAGGACAGTAAAGCCACTTTCGTGATTGGTCTTCTTGTCTTCGGGTGCGTATAACAGCTCTGAAGGTGTTCGGCTTTAGTTGTATAAAAATCTTAACCACGCTTTACGCCGTTATATATCAACTTGGGCCTCTCGTATAACCGCGGTGGCTGGCACGAGTTTTACCGGCCCTCTTAGCTTTGACTAAGTCAAGTTTTCACTTATGGCTTAATGTTTTTCACTGCTGAGTTCCCTTGGGGGTGTGGCTAAGCAAGGTGTCGTGGGCTTGCATTGGCGTGCCTGATACCAGCTCCTTGTTCCCGGGCAGGGAACTGTAGGGCATTCTCACGGGGATGCGGATACTTGCATGTGTAATTTTAGCTAGAGTTGATAGTAAAGTCAGGACCAAGCCTTTGTGCTTGCGGAACTTTCTAGGGCCCATCTTAACATCTTCAGTGTTATGCTTTAATTAAGCTACGCTAGC